CTTTACGGTGCTTTCTCCATCAATTTGAGACTTTATCCATAGAGTAGTAGTATAGGCTCGACTTTCTTCTTATTTTGATTCTCGTGAAGTCTTCTTCCTTCCTACAGCTGATAGGGCAAAATCGTTGTTTTGACGATCCCTATGTAGAAAGCCCTTTTTCTAGTAAATACTAGAAAATTTCATCTTTTTTCGTCTTTCTTTCTATAGTGGAGATAGTCGCACGTAATGACAGATCACGGCCATATTATTAAAAGCTTGCGGTAAGAAGGGGTTTCGTTCTAATGCCCGGAAATAATATTCCAAAGCCTTTGTATGCTCTCCATTGCTTGTGTGTATAAGGCCGATGTTATATAGTATATAACTTCGATCATAGGGATCAATTTCTAGTCGCGTAGCTTCATAATAATTCTGCAAAGCTTCCGCATAATTTCCTTCGGATTGAGCCAACATCCGTTACGGTCGTTCATTCTATTCAAAAAATCTCCGTTCCAAAACCGTACATGAGGTTTTCATCTCATACGGCTCCTCCCTTCTGTACATAGTACTAAGCAAAAAATCTATCGAATGAAAATAGAATTAGTCCCATCTCATTATGGATCGAAAGGGGCTGGTATTTTTCCAAGAAATCTCTAGCCAACCTTCCCCCAAGAGGTTTTTCTTAACACCAATGAATTCTATTAATGCTAGAAGAAAACGATAGCTCCAGGAATTTCTTTGTTCTCAACGCCTTCTATTTAGAGGAATTAGCCACTTCAACGACCTTTGATGGTTATAAGGGTATCCAACGTACAAACCTGATGGTTGTTTGCTATCCCAACCACTCTTCCCAATCCTGATACCGATCAGGAAAGGGTTCATTTCTAACAAAGTTTTTTTCTTGTTGATTCCTATTTCGAGGTGTAGTGCTTTTTTCCCTTATGCTGCCTATTGGTCCTAGTCGAGTAGGATTAGCCTGTAATACAGAACCTATCCTGTAGGTGTAACCTTTCGCTCAATACTCAAATTTACAATTGAAGCATCTAAGGCCACATCAATCGAGGATACACGACAGAAGGAATTGTTAGTTCACCTCACCTTCCCCAAGCGTGGGTTTCCTTTACTAATTTTGTTCTTTCTATGCGAACGCCCTCTCTTTCTCGTGAGACTGAGATGTGGGTAGGGCTAAAAAAAAGAGTCAAATCGCACCATCTCTATAATAAGTAAATGCCCTTTTTTCCCCTGAAGTTGTTGGAATTATTTGCAATAAAATATTGGCTACAATCGAGGAGGTCTTATCGATGAAATTTCCATTTATACGGGATCTAGGCATAATTCCCAATCCATTCTATATAGAATTCTTTTCATTATATCACAAAATAACATAAAAACTTCTAAATCGCTCCATATGCTCTAAATGGATAAGAGAGGTCTGAATTTTCCACTCAGCTCAAATTGTCTCCTTTTCCTTCTATTTGTACAAGAAGAGATATGAAATATTTGAGTAAGATTGGATTTCATTCCACTTTCCTATTTCTCAACAACAACTTCTGTCATCAGCTTTCAAAGTCATTACCCATACCCTTTTTATTTAGATTGTATGGCGTAACATACCTTATGCAAATAGAATTCTAGGGTTCCTTAGTTCCTTTATTTTCTTATGGAATAATAAAGATTCTTCTATTCTCTTTTTATTCGGTTTTTGCAAAAAGAAAAACTTTTGAGGGGGCAGAATTCCTAGTAAAAAATAAAATAAAGAATCCTTACACTTAACTAAAAAAAAGAATTTTTCCAATAGAGCCCCGAAATCCATGAACGATTGTGGCTGTACCTGTACTGCAGGAATACAAAAACTCGCTATTCACTCAGTTTATTTTACATAATAAGTTATGTAGGAGAGATGGCCGAGCGGTTCAAGGCGTAGCATTGGAACTGCTATGTAGACTTTTGTTTACCGAGGGTTCGAATCCCTCTCTTTCCGTTTCTCTTAATTCATCAACGTTACCGATCACACTGTATAACAATTTATTGGAACAAGAATACCTTTATTTAATAGAATTCTCTAAAGTAAATTACTTTGGTATGTAAAATAGAAAACAAAAAAGAAAAAAGATCCTAAGGTTAATCTATTTCTGCTAGCTGAATGGGAAAATAGGAATTAAGAGCCTTAGGTCGATTTAGTTCGGGGAAAGGGGAAGGGGAAAAAATTCTATGAACCCTTCCTTTTGCGTTAAGCTCAAGTCTGACGAGAGTAATATTCTACAACTAACAACTCATTTATTTTCAGACCGACCCACTTTCTATCTAGGATTTTTTGTACTAGTCCTTTATATTGCAATGTATCAACCATCAAATGCTTTGGCAATTTGCCCGGATCGGATGAAGCAATAGAATTTTGAACCAGACGTTTTGATCTTTGGTTATCCTTAGTAGTAATAATATCTCGGGGTTTGCAACGAAAACTTGGTATATCAACTATATGATCATTAACTAAAATATGTCTATGATTAACTAATTGCCGGGCCCCAGGAATGGTTGAAGCCATACCCAATCGAAAAACAATATTATCCAAACGCATTTCAAGTAATTGTAGTAAAACTTGACCTGTTGACTTTTTTGCTTTTCCAGCAATATGTACATATCTAAGTAATTGTCGTTCTGTCAGACCATAATGAAAACGTAATTTCTGTTTTTCTTGAAGACGAATACGATATTGCTCTTTTTTCCCAGAATGGAGGAATTTCTTTTTCAGATTATTTCCGGATTTAGGTGTTTTTCTAGTGAGTCCTGGTAAAGCTCCCAGACGGCGTATTTTTTTTAAACGAGGTCCTCGATAACGGGACATGAAGACTCCTTTTTTTATTGAAATTCTATTTTACACAATAAATTTCATTGTATTTACATTACAGAATACATCGAAATTAAAACTGAATTAAACTAAAGGATAAACATAGTAAAATCTACTAAAAGTACCACAAAAAATGGAATTTCATCAACATCTGGATTTTTTGTATATATATTATTTATTTTAATGTTTTGTATCTAGTAAAATTGTAAGATAGAACCACCTAATGGACTCTAGGTTCTCCATTTAATTCGGAGAAAAAAAAGAGATTCTTGTTCATGGAACATCAGTAGAGAAAAAAGCCGACTATCGGATTTGAACCGATGACCCTCGCATTACAAATGCGATGCTCTAACCTCTGAGCTAAGTGGGCTTAAATAACAGAGATAGTGTAACAAATAGAAATATATATAGGAAATATGTAAAAAATATATATAGGAAATATGTAAAACGACAGATCTTAATTATTAATCTTAGTTATTAACTAGTTCGAAATTGAAAATTCTACTTAGAAAAAAAAGAATGAATATCAAGCGTTATAGTATGATTTGGAATATCCTAAAAAGGGAAAGAAAGGGGTGGGGGAGAGAAAAACTTTTGGATATATTGATTCCGATTGAATTGAAAATATATCAACGGTAGAATCAATTCAATTCTGAATTGCAATAAGCGGGGTCTCTTGAATAGAGACGAGCTGCTAGACTACTTCGAATAATGAATTCGATGATTCAAAAAAAAAACTAAGAGATGTAGGAAATTACACAAAGAATACAAGTTTCAAAGAAAAAAAGGGACAATGGGGATATGGCGAAATCGGTAGACGCTACGGACTTGATTGTATTGAGCCTTGGTATGGAAACCTGCTAAGTGGTAACTTCCAAATTCAGAGAAACCCCGGAATGAAAAATGGGCAATCCTGAGCCAAATCCCTTTTTTGAAAAAGCAAGTAGTTCTTCAAACTAGAACCCAAAGGAAAAGGATAGGTGCAGAGACTCAATGGAAGCTGTTCTAACGAATCGAGGTGTAATTACGTTGTGTTGGTTGTGAAACTCCCTCTAAATTACTAAATTAGAAAAAGAAGGGCTTTATACATCTAATACACACGTATAGATACTGACATAGCAAACGATTAATCACAGAACCCATACCATAATGGAGTATAGGTTCTTTATTTATTTATTTTTAGAATGAAATTAAGAAGATTTTGAAATGGAAAATTCTGAATTTTTTTTATAATTAGTGTGAATCCATTCCACTCGAATATTGAGTAATCAAATCCTTCAATTCATTGTTTTTGAGATCTTTTAAAAAGAGGATTAATCAGACGAGGATAAAGAGAGAGTCCCATTCTACATGTCAATACCGACAACAATGAAATTTCTAGTAAAAGGAAAATCCGTCGACTTTATAAGTCGTGAGGGTTCAAGTCCCTCTATCCCCAAACCCTACTTTATTTCCTAACCGCAGTATTTATCTTATCCTCTTTTCTCTTTTATCAATGGGTTCAAGATTCATTAGCTTTCTCATTATACTCTTTCACAAAGGAGTGCGAGGGGAACTCAATAGATCTTATGCTATTCATTAAATAGATTTCTTTTTTATTAGAGTATTCGCAAAAAAATCTCAATTATTAATTCAATTTATAAGTATTATTAATTATTAAGTAAGCCGTCCACAATGCATAGGACTCTCCCCTTCATTTCCAAATTAGGAATGGAATACTTTATTAATTTTTTAGTCCCTTTAACTGACATAGATGCAAATACTCTACTAGGATGATGCACAAGAAAGGGTCAGGATAGCTCAGTTGGTAGAGCAGAGGACTGAAAATCCTCGTGTCACCAGTTCAAATCTGGTTCCTGGCACAGAAAAAAGGATCTACTGAATAGATATTGATACAAATACCTCGAGATGCATTGGGGTACATATTTATTAATAATCTAGACATATTTATTAATAATCTAGATAGTATACATATACACTAAGTATATAAATCTCTAGACACTTCTTTTAAAAAAGTGTTAAAATCTCTGGTTCTTTTCTTTATAGTATAGAAGGAGGTGAGATTAGGACCCCTTTGCTTCGTTTCATTTTTGCATTTCTTATTAATTTTTTATTCTGCTATTACGAAGAATATTTTTTTTTCTTAATACTTACTTTCCTAGTTGTTCTAAATAATGTACGCGGTACAAAGTTCGTGGTAAGAACTTCTTTTAGTCATTGTATTTTTCTGTTCATACGAAGGAAATTAATATGTGATTTTCCAAATTGGAAAATCAAAATGAAGCTCTTTTTTGATCAGTCTATCTGGACCTTTTTGTATAATAGGAAGTAATTAGAATATACTAGGTATTTCGTTTCGTCTAGGAACAGAATAGCAAAATATTATGTGACTTGAATAAAATCGAGAGTTGTGTTGCATAAATTAGCATGAATTTATTATCATTCAATGGGCATCTTGTATTTCATAGAAATTAGGGGTTATATAATCCTTACGTAAGGGCCAGCCTATCCAACTTTCAGGCATTAAGATACGTTTAAGGCGCGGATGATTATCATAAGAAATTCCCACCATATCATAAGATTCGCGTTCTTGAAAATCAGCACTTCTCCAAACCCAGAAGACAGATGGGATTATAGGATTATCTTTTTGGGTAAAGACTTTTATGCATACTTCTTCTGGGTTATCTATACCATACTGTATTCTCGTAAGATGATACACGCTAGCTAAAGATCCACCGGGTGCTACGTCATAAGCACATTGGGAACGTAAATAATTGTAACCATATACATATAAAATGACCGCAATAGAATCCCAATCCCCTGTTTTTATTTGTAAAGTCTCTATTCCTCGATGATCGAAGCCCAAAGATCTATGAACGACCTCATGTTTGACTAGCCAATTAGATAACGACCCCTGCTGCATTGTCTTGATCCCCCCCCCCTTTTTTTTGTATAAATATTTCACATTTCAAATGTAAGTTTGAAAGATTGCACTGCTCTTTCTTTTTCTGCACAAAAGAACCCCTCTTAATTCACTAATTTGGAGGAAGATACTGGGCTTTTGGATTTGAAAAAAGTTTCAGAAGATATATCAAAAGTAGATGGTGATTGATAGAGCAATTCTTGCTCGTAAGTTCCGGTATGAGTACTGCGCCGAACATAAAGTTTGTGACTGGTAGTAAAACAGCGATTTTTCTTTTGACTTTGACATAGAGTTCGATCCTCAACAATTTCTCGCGATATCTTCTTACGAAGTTTTGTTAGGGCATCTATAACAGCCTCTGGTTTAGGTGGGCAACCCGGCAAGTAGACATCCACAGGAATTAACTTATCAACCCCTCGAACAGTACTATAGGAATCCGTACTGAACATTCCCCCTGTAATAGTACAGGCCCCCATAGCAATGACGTATTTTGGTTCAGGCATTTGCTCATATAATCGCACTAAAGAGGGAGCCATTTTCATTGTTACCGTACCGGCTGTTAAAATTAGGTCCGCTTGCCTAGGACTTGATCTTGGTACCAATCCATAACGATCAAAGTCGAATCTTGAGCCTATTAATGCAGCAAATTCAATGAAACAACAACTGGTACCATATAGAAGGGGCCATAAACTGGAGAGTCTTGACCAATTTGAAAGATCGTTTGGTGTAGTTGAAATAACGGAATTGGAACTTGTTTGGTCAAGTAACGGAAACTCAATCAAACTCATGACTGTCTCAATAGAATCTTTTCCTTCTTTTTTGTTTTTTTCTGAATATTCGGTTAAGACCATTCCAAGGCTCCTTTTCGCCATGCATAAACTAAACCAACAACTAGGATAAGCACGAAAATGAAAGCTTCGATAAAAACAGATACACCCAATACATCAAAACTCATTGCCCAAGGGTAGAGAAAGACCGTTTCCACATCAAAAACAACAAAAACTAGTGCAAACATGTAATAGCGTATTCGGAATTGTAACCAAGCACCCCCCATTGGTTCTATACCCGATTCGTAACTAGAAAGCTTCTCTGGTCCTTCACTACTCGGGGCTAAAATCCCTGAAATCCAAAATACCAAAATAGGAATAAGGCTTGCTATTATTAGAAATGTCCAAAAAATATCATATTCGTGAAGCAGGAACATAAATGTACTCCCATTAATGTGGAATAGGCAGAACTGAAATTAGTCAATTCAGTTGGTATTGTCAATTTATCCATAATTTCTCTCTTTTCCTCGGTGAAACAAGAATCTCCTTTGCTCAAACCAAGGAGCGCTTACTTTAGCTTTTGTTTCTTTTGTGCCATGTCTTTCTTAAGGATTCATCCAATGGAATCCCCACTATCTTTTTTTTGGATTTCCATTCTATTTAGATATGGTATATACCTAATTCCTATACAAAGAAAACTCTTTTGCTTCACTTTGTCTCGTTTTCTCTAGAATCTCTAGAAAAAAGAATTGCTCTATCCTTTATTTAAGGAGAGTCAGAGACTATTAAAAAAAAGAAAATACTTACTACTAATTCGATTCGCTCAAAGGGTTGAAGGGAGATAGTGCATCAAGGTATTCGCAAGGGCCAACTTGATCCTCTTCCCCAGGGATCCCAGATGAGGGAAGCCTAGGAGAGCCGCCGACTCCAACTATCGTCCATGTATGATCCATACTAGATCTGACCAATTGCCCATCCTACCTCCTCTACCTTTTTGACAGCCCATCTTTTTGGCTCAGTAGAGTCTTTCAGTGGCATGTTTCAGTCCTCTGTATGCAACCTAATGAGGAATAATACTAAAAAAAACTATATTGCAGAATTATGAAATAAAATATCCTGTTTTATTATTTACTCTTTCTTTTTATTTTCTTTCGATTTTTTCTTTTTCTATTTGATTTTTTCTTTTTCTATTTAAAGTAGATCTATTTAGATAATGTCCATTTTTACATAATGTATATTATAGTAATATACTTCAAACAAAATAGGAATTCGCAAAATGGAGCAAATCGTTCCAGTCATTATAAGAAAGTCTAGGGACTTAGAGCATATCCTGTTTTATTTGAAGAAGGATGGAATTCAAATCAGATAAGGCATCTTTCCTTCTATTGATTTGATCAAATTCTTTTTTTCTTTTCCTGTCTCTATGATTTTCGATAAATGAGCCTATGGTAATGCTTTTCTCTCAATTCTAGGTCGCAAGCGGCCGTCGAGTCTATAAACAAGTTTTTTTTAATAAGGAAAATAAAAACTATACTAAAGGAAACACAGGATATCCATCCTAAAATCGAAAAAAAAAAAAGACATATCTATTTAGTAGGGCTATACGGATTCGAACCGTAGACCTTCTCGGTAAAACAGATCAAACGGATTATTATCAAAATGATTCGAACTGTTTTAAAGACCCAACATGCATTTTTCTGCATTGGGCTCTTTCATCAACTGATGTAAAGATCAGTTAATCCGCCATAGTTTTTCTTTACGGAAAGATAATAAGATGGCTCCCCGTGCTCTGATTGATTTATTTGTATCATGATCTATCTAGGAGCAATACCAAAGTGTTTCAAAGGAGGATTACCTTGACTTAGGTCTGCCTCCGGCCTAAATTAAATCAACCTAAGTGAAATGGAGTCTCTATCGTTCCACGGCAAGAGTTGACTATGAGACTTCATACACCTTAAAGTTCATAGAACGAAAAGAAGTTTTTTGGAGGCCCTTATCCTCATTATGCCTAGCATTGAGTGGGCTGGATATTTACCTTATCAACTAGCAAATCAATAGACGTTCTATTTGATTAGGCACCAGACTTGGCACCCGAATCGGACTGAATCGACTGTTTGTCAGGCTACTGTTCTCCTATTCTCTCGAATCCATGAAGTAAGACATTGATTTTGCAATAAGGTCAATTATGTTCATTGCATAATAAATTCCCTTGAAAAGCATTGGCGCACGTGTAAGCGAGTTGCTCTACCGAACTGAGCTATAGCCCTTGTCAGAGATATCTTAACATATAGATAATTTCTTGTCAAGATGAATATTCTTGAATGCCATAGGATATCCCTTTGATCTATTTACTACATACCATACCAATAAAGGAGCGGAGCGGTATTGCTTATAAAAAGGATTCGATCTATAATCGATCGAAGTAATGCGGCTTCTTTTGTGATAATAAATTGCCTACTTAACTCAGTGGTTAGAGTACTGCTTTCATACGGCGGGAGTCATTGGTTCAAATCCAATAGTAGGTAGGTAGGTAGAAAAATTACTAGATAGCATTGGATTTACTTCGCTTCGCTATCTAATAACTTTTTCTACCCTTCTTTACTTTTTCTTTATATCAACGAAACCTTTGGATTATCTTCAATTGGATGGGGGAATCCAATTGATAGCCTCTACTCGTATCCTAGCCCGTTTGAGAGCTAACTTTGCTTCAACCAATTCTTTCGTACCCTCAGCTCTACTCAAGTTAGCTTCGGCTATTTCAAGTGCCTGTTGAGCTTCTTCTGGATCAATGTCACTACCCAGTTCTGCATCATTTCCTAAAATGATGATCTCATTATTAACTATTCTTGCAAAACCACTCCACAAAACCGCCGTTAACCATTGGTCGTTGAGGAGGCGTATTCTCAAAGGACCCATATCTACAGCTGTGTTAATGGGGGCGTGGTTTGGTAATACACCAATTTGGCCACTATTAGTAGGTAAAATGATTTCTTTCACTTCACAATCCCAAATAATTCGTTTAGGAGTCAGTACATAAAGATTTAATTTCATTTCTTCAATTTGTTCTCCTCTTCTAAGTTTATAGCTTTCGTGCTAGCTTCATCGATGTTCCCTACCAAATAAAAAGCCTGTTCGGGTAGGCCATCTAATTCTCCTGAAAGGATTAGTTGAAACCCCCTAATTGTTTCTGCAAGACTAACATACTTTCCTGGAGAACCGGTAAAAACTTCTGCCACAAAGAACGGTTGTGATAAGAACCGCTCAATTTTTCGTGCTCTTGCTACAGTTAAACGATCCTCCTCCGATAATTCATCCAACCCAAGAATTGCAATAATGTCCTGAAGTTCCTTGTAACGTTGTAAAGTTTCTTTAACTCTTTGCGCAGTTTCATAATGGTCCTTGCCAACGATCCGGGGCTGTAACATAGTTGAGGTTGAATCTAAAGGGTCTACTGCGGGATAAATACCCTTGGAAGCTAATCCTCTGGAAAGTACGGTAGTAGCGTCCAAATGTGCAAATGTTGTGGCAGGAGCAGGGTCGGTCAAATCGTCCGCAGGTACATAAACAGCTTGGATCGAAGTTATCGATCCCTTGTTGGTAGAAGTAATTCTTTCTTGTAAGGAACCCATTTCTGTACTAAGGGTAGGTTGATAACCCACTGCAGAGGGCATTCTTCCTAATAAGGCGGATACCTCCGATCCTGCTTGAACAAAACGAAAGATATTATCGATGAATAAAAGCACGTCTTGCTTATTAACATCTCGGAAATATTCTGCCATAGTTAGGGCGGTTAATCCAACTCTCATACGAGCTCCCGGCGGTTCATTCATTTGTCCATAGACTAGAGCGACCTTTGATTCCTCAATATTTTTTTCATTAATTACTCCAGATTCCTTCATTTCCATATAAAGATCATTTCCTTCCCGAGTCCGTTCCCCTACTCCTCCAAATACGGATACGCCTCCATGAGCTTTAGCAATGTTATTGATTAATTCCATGATGAGTACTGTTTTACCTACTCCAGCCCCCCCAAAAAGTCCGATTTTTCCTCCACGCCGATAAGGAGCTAAAAGATCGACCACCTTAATACCTGTTTCAAAGATAGATAATTTCGTATCTAATTCAATAAAGGCAGGCGCAGATCTATGAATAGGGAATGTTGCACTAGTATCTACAGGACCCAAATTGTCAATAGGCTCCCCAAGAACGTTAAAAATTCGTCCGAGAGTAGCTCCACCGACCGGAACACTAAGAGGAGCTCCTGTGTCAATAACTTCCATTCCTCTCATCAACCCATCTGTAGCACTCATAGCTACAGCTCTAACTCGATTATTTCCTAATAATTGTTGTACCTCACAAGTCACATTAATTTGCTTATCGGCAGTGTCCCGACTCTTGACTATCAAAGCGTTATAAATATAAGGCAACTTGCCCGGGGGAAAAGTGATATCCAGCACGGGTCCAATAATTTGATCAATACGTCCTGCATTTTTTTCTTCAATTGTGGAAACCCCGGGACGCGAAGTAGTAGGATTGGTTCTCATAATTATCACATAATTATAAAAAAAGGAATTTGTCGAAATTTTTTTTTTTTTTTTCTTGTTGAATAATGCCAAATCAAATAAAAAAAAATATCCAAAAATCCAAAAGTTAAAAGGAAATTAATTAGTTAATTCAATAAAAACGAAAAGGGGACTAGCACTTGATTTCGTTGCCTAAGCGAATCCCAATCACTCGTTTACTCATGGAATGAGTCCGGTGGAAAGTTCAATCAATCTTTTTTTTTTTTTTTTTCATAGACATTTTTCCTTTTGTCAAGGATCTTTGCCTCTTCTACTTTCCTGTCTAGGACTTCGATATACAAAATATATACTACTGTGAAGCATAGATTCCTGTCAACAGAGAATTTTCTTAGTATTTAGGTATTTAGATTCAAAATAGGAAAGGGGCTTATTAAGATAAGAACTTAAAAAATTGTAAAATAAGGATTAAGAGATTAGTTCGGGTTGCGCTATATCTATCAAAGAGTATACAATAATGATGGATTTGGTGAATCAAATCTATGGTTTAATAATGAACCATGTTAACTTACCATAACAATAACTCAATTCCTATCGAATTCCTATAGTAGAATTCCTATAGGATAGAACGTACACAGGGTGTACGCATTATATATGAATGAAACATATTCATTAACGCAAGCATATTCCCTTTTTTATTTAATGAGTTGATATTAATTGAATATCTTTTTTTTAGGATTTTTGCAAAGGTTTCATTTATGCTTAGTCCATATCGAGTAGACCCTGTCGTTGTGAGAATTCTTAATTCATGAGTTGTAGGGAGGGACTTATGTCACCACAAACAGAAACTAAAGCAGGTGTTGGATTTCAAGCTGGTGTTAAAGATTATAAATTGACTTACTACACCCCGGAATACGAAACCAAGGATACTGATATCTTGGCAGCATTCCGAGTAACTCCTCAGCCCGGGGTTCCGCCCGAAGAAGCAGGGGCTGCAGTAGCTGCGGAATCTTCTACTGGTACATGGACAACTGTTTGGACTGATGGACTTACCAGTCTTGATCGTTACAAAGGACGATGCTATCACATCGAACCCGTTCCTGGGGAAGACAGTCAATATATCTGTTATGTAGCTTATCCATTAGATCTATTTGAAGAGGGTTCTGTTACTAACATGTTTACTTCCATTGTAGGTAACGTATTTGGTTTCAAAGCTCTACGTGCTCTACGTTTGGAGGATCTACGAATTCCTGCTGCTTATGCAAAAACTTTCCAGGGTCCGCCTCATGGTATCCAAGTTGAAAGGGATAAGTTGAACAAGTATGGTCGTCCTTTATTGGGATGTACTATTAAACCAAAATTAGGATTATCCGCAAAAAATTATGGTAGAGCATGTTATGAGTGTCTACGCGGTGGACTTGATTTTACCAAAGATGATGAAAACGTAAACTCACAACCATTTATGCGCTGGAGAGACCGTTTTGTCTTTTGTGCCGAAGCAATTTATAAAGCACAAGCCGAAACCGGCGAAATCAAGGGGCATTACTTGAATGCGACTGCGGGTACATGCGAAGAAATGATTAAGAGAGCTGTATTTGCAAGGGAATTAGGGGTTCCTATTATAATGCATGACTACATAACTGGAGGATTCACCGCAAATACTACTTTGGCTCATTATTGCCGCGACAACGGACTACTTCTTCACATTCATCGAGCAATGCATGCAGTTATTGATAGACAGAAAAATCATGGTATACATTTCCGTGTATTAGCTAAAGCATTGCGTATGTCTGGGGGAGATCATATCCACTCCGGTACAGTAGTAGGTAAGTTAGAAGGGGAACGCGAAATGACTTTAGGTTTTGTTGATTTATTGCGCGATGATTATATTGAAAAAGATCGTTCTCGCGGTATCTTTTTCACGCAGGACTGGGTATCCATGCCAGGTGTTATACCGGTGGCTTCGGGGGGTATTCATGTTTGGCATATGCCAGCTCTGACCGAAATCTTTGGAGATGATTCCGTATTACAATTTGGTGGAGGAACTTTAGGACATCCTTGGGGGAATGCACCAGGTGCAGCAGCTAATCGGGTGGCTTTAGAAGCCTGTGTACAAGCTCGTAACGAAGGGCGCGATCTTGCTCGTGAAGGTAATGAAATTATCCGAGCAGCTTGCAAATGGAGTCCTGAACTAGCCGCAGCTTGTGAAGTATGGAAAGCGATCACATTCGACTTCAAGCCGGTAGATACCATTGATGAAGAAGCGAAATAGGTAGAGAAAAAATGAGTTACGAAATGCAGTAATTCTTCTTTATTCTTCTAATTGATTGCAATTAAATTTGGCTCGATCTTTTATAAAGATAAAGATCGAGCCAAATTTAAATATATCATGATACGATCATGAGACTTGCCAAATCGAGATTCTTCTATTCTATATATCTAGAGTATAGAAAGGTATAATACAATAAAAAAATACAAATAAAAAGAGAGTATTATCATATGATAATGGAATTAAAATAGCCATCGACTACCCCGAAAGGGTAGAAGAATGGGACCTATTCTGGGACATACAATGCATTACAGACATATGATCATTACCCTTCAACCTGGTTATTCTATTCCACTTCTACTTTTAAAATTGAAATTAAAGGGTATTCTGAAAGAGGTATTTCTTTTATTTTCACAATTGCTTTCTTTTGAATCCTATTTCAAATTCGATTAGAAAGATAGAAAGGCCATGAGAATGGAAAAAGAAAAATCCAATTATCCATTCCATTCATTTTTTTATCATTTTTTTATAGATAAATAATACTTTTATAGAATACTTTAGTTAGTATTATTTATCTATAAAAAATCTTTATTTTGCAAACTCAAAAATACAATAGTCAATATTCTATATAATAGATATACTTAATTATATCATAAGAATCTTAAGATATATTTTGAATAGATAGAAATAGTAAATTGGAATTGAGACACCTATTCTATGACAGATTTAAACTTACCCGCTATTTTCGTGCCTTTAGTAGGCTTAGTGTTTCCGGCAATTGCAATGTCTTCTTTATTTCTTTATGTGCAGAAAAATAAGATTGTCTAGAACCGACGGAGCCAAATTTGCTCAATGTATTTCCAGGATTATAATATAAAAATTTTGTAGTGTAAGTAATATATTAATATGATAGGGTATGTAGCTCTTTATACACACAAATGAAAAACGTCTATGGATGCGAATATAGGCTATGAGCATAAATGTATACATACGGGTAGCCGGATATAGCGAGTTTTTTTAAATGAATCCTGGAATTTTTTTGAATAGAAAGTCCATGTATCTAACCAATTATTTCACAGAGGTACTAGCTGCTGAAGGCGATTTCAGAATCAAAAAAAGTAAAGTCAAAATAATTTAGCTTATTCTCTCAATTTCAATTAACCGCTGCTGGATTTAGTATATCTAATATGAATTGGCGATCAGAACACATATGGATAGAACTTCTAAAAGGTTCTCAAAAAAAAAGTAATTTTTTCTGGGCCTTTATTCTTTTTCTAGGTTCATTAGGATTCTTAACGGTTGGGGCTTCTAGTTATCTTGGTAAGAATATGATATCTGTACTTCCATCTCAACAAATTCTATTTTTTCCACAGGGGGTCGTGATGTCTTTCTACGGAATCGCGGGACTATTCATTAGCTCTTATTTGTGGTGCACTATTTTGTGGAATGTAGGTAGTGGTTATGACCGATTTGATAGAAAAGAGGGAATAGTGTGCATTTTTCGTTGGGGATTCCCTGGAATAAAACGTCGCATCTTCCTTCGATTCCTTGTGCGGGATATCCAATCAATTAGAATTCAGGTTAAAGAGGGTCTTTATCCTCGTCGTATCCTTTATATGGAAATACGTGGGCAGGGGGTCATTCCCTTGACTCGTACTGATGAAACGTTTTTTACTCCACGAGAAATTGAACAAAAAGCTGCCGAATTGGCCTATTTCTTGCACGTACCTATTGAAGTATTTTGAGTACCAATTGCAATTTTTTTAATTTTAATTGTAAGGGTATTTTCGAGTATTTATCTAAAGGAAGGAACAACCGAGGATAAGAGAAAATTGCTTCGAATTTGTTTTGTCCAAGTGAGATATATGGCCTAATATTCTTCCCTTTTCATATGAAAGAAAGGGCTTTTTTTATTCTATTTCTCTATTCCACTCCATTTCCATCTAAGAAAGAACCCAATACAATGAAATTCCACTAGTATACAAAAAGAGAAATAGATACAAACACAAGGTCTCAAACTTTGTTTTTGTTATAGAAATTTTGCTTCAACAAAAAAAAGAAATATCATATAGAGTCTGCGAATGAAGCGGATTCATTACCAACTCAATTTACATATCAAAAATGAAAAAAAAGAAAGCATTGCCTTCTTTCCTATATCTTGTATTTATCGTACTTTTGCCCTGGGGAGTCTCTTTCTCTTTTAACAAATGTCTGGAACTTTGGATTAAGAATTGGTGGAATACCAGACAACCTGAAACTCTCTTAACGAATATTCAAGAGAAAAAGATTCTAGAAGGATTCATAGAATTAGAAGAGCTTTTTCTCTTGGACGAAATGATAAAAGAGAAACCGAAGACACATGTACAAAAACCTCCTATAGGAATATACGAGGAAATAATACAATTGGCCAAAATAGATAATGAGGACCATCTCCATATCATTTTGCATTTCTCAACAAATATAATCTGTTTGGCTATTCTAAGTGGTTCTTTTTTTCTGGGTAAAGAGGAACTTGTTATTTGGAATTCTTGGGCTCAGGAATTCTTCTATAACTTAAATGACTCAATAAAAGCTTTTTTTATTCTTTTAGTTACGGATTTTTTTGTTGGATTTCACTCCACCCGCGGTTGGGAACTACTAATTCGTTGGGTCTACAACGATCTTGGGTGGGCTCCTAACGAGCTAATTTTCACTATTTTTGTTTGTAGTTTTCCTGTGATTCTAGACACGTGTTTAAAATTTTGGGTCTTTTTTTGTTTAAACCGCCTATCTCCTTCGCTTGTAGTCATTTATCATTCAATTAGTGAAGCATAATTGGCTTTCCTAATATTAATAAAATTAGCATTTTTTTCCTTTAGAAAGAAAGACCTTTTTCTTTTTAGCAAAATTCTTTCTATTTCTACCTGCTTAAGGTATTCATCATTCCAGTACAATTATTGCAGTAGAGCGGCAACAGACTCGTGTATAGGGAACTAGATTAACTTAGCTACCTATCTAATTTATTGTAGAAATTCCGGGATCCGCGATTGGACATGGAAAATAGAAAGAATTTTTCTTGGTTAAAGGAACAGATGATTCGATCGATTTCTGTATCGATCATGATATACGTAATAACTCGTACATCTACTTCAAATGCATATCCCATTTTTGCGCAGCAGGGTTATGAAAACCCGCGGGAAGCAACTGGACGAATTGTATGTGCCAACTGCCATTTAGCTAATAAGCCCGTGGATATTGAAGTTCCCCAAGCTGTGCTTCCTGATACTGTATTTGAAGCAGTTCTTCGAATCCCTTATGATATGCAGCTGAAACAAGTTCTTGCTAATGGGAAAAAAGGGGGGTTAAATGTGGGTGCTGTTCTTATTTTGCCTGAGGGATTCGAATTAGCACCGCCTGACCGTATTTCTCCTGAGTTGAAAGAAAAGATAGGAAATCTCTCTTTTCAGAGTTATCGTCCCAATAAAAAAAATATTCTTGTGATAGGCCCTGTTCCCGGTAAGAAATATAGTGAAATTGTCTTTCCCATTCTTTCCCCCGATCCCACTACAAAAAAAGACGTCCATTTCTTAAAATATCCCATATATGTAGGGGGAAACCGAGGAAGGGGACAGATCTATCCCGATGGTAGCAAGAGTAACAATACAGTTTATAATGCTACGTCAACAGGTATAGTAAAAAAAATACTACGTAAAGAAAAGGGGGGGTATGAAATATCCATAGTTGATGCGTCGGATGGGCGCCAAGTGATTGATATTATACCTCCCGGGCCAGAACTTCTTGTTTCAGAGGGGGAATCAATCAAGCTTGATCAACCATTAACAAGCAATCCTAATGTGGGAGGGTTTGGTCAGGGGGATGCAGAAATAGTGCTTCAGGATCCATTACGCGTCCAAGGCCTTTTGTTCTTTTTCGCATCTGTTATTTTAGCACAAGTCTTTTTGGTTCTCAAAAAGAAACAGTTTGAAAAGGTTCAATTGTACGAAATGAATTTCTAGATCCCGGGATTTCTTACCATTAAGTTGGTAAAAAGTCTCGATTTCTGGAATTCCTTATTTCTATTTCATGCAAAAGAAGAGAATCCAAGGCAGAGGCGAGAACAATAAAAGGAACAAGTCCTTTTAGGAGGAATTGCAGGTCTTCGTAATCTTCTATTAGGCACAAGAAAAAGGCTTTTTTACCTTTTTCTTGTGTCAATTC